TGCCGTCGCCCACCTGAAGTACGGTACCAGTATTCACAATCTTTACTTCTCTATTATATTGTTCAATACGTTCGCGGATAATATTACTAATTTCGTCAGCTCGAAGGGTTGCCATTAGTATCTCTTTTTTATTTTTAGGAAGGAAGGGAAAAATAATACCTAAACTCTAAACTAGAGTAAAAAGGCTAATCAGTTATTCCTTCCACGGACCCGAGGATACCAATGTTAGCACTGATGGTACGAAAATGGAATTCGCTATTCAAACAACTATTCAAAGTCCCTAGAGCTCTTTGTAAGGCTTGTTCAAAAACTTGTTGTTGGACCTCATTAATTGCTCTTTGTTGTTCAAAAAAAAGAGTTTCATTTTTAAAATTTTCTAATCGTTCCAAACTATCGCAAGTAGCATTAATCAAATTGACTTTTTCTCGTTCTATCTCAGAGTATCCATTGGTTCGATACTCATCTGCTTCCACTTTCACTTTCCGTAATTGAGTCCGTGCTCTTTCGAGCTGTTCCAAGGTCCCTCTACGTAATTCTTCTGAATTTTGAATAGTACTCAAGATCCTCTGTTTTCGCTTATCTAATAAATCATTTAATGAAAGTAGATTATCTTTCTATTCATTTCACAACTCAAATATCTCTTCCCGAACCAAACATGAATCTTTCAATTCATTTGGCTCTCACGCTCAATTTTTTTCTTTTCTTTGATGGGCATTCCCATACCTTTGAATGGAATGAGCCTATCCTCTCTTTTCTGTTCGTATTTAAAAAGATCAAAACTGATCTATCTTAGGAGGACTCTTCAGACCAGACAAAAAATTTTAAATTGTCAGCAAAGTTGTTTCTTTATTTACAACTTATTAAAAAAATTCTATTGAGAAATAAGAAAGAATAGAATTCTGAACTTCATTACTTAATTCTCATTATTATGAGAATGAGATTTCCATTTTTTATCCAAAAATTTCTCTTTTTTATACAATACATAGGTTGTCAATTCGGCAGTGGATAAAAAAAAGGGGGAGAGATACCCATCTTTCCAGTAAATGGTTCAAAAGAATTTTATCCATATGAGTGTTCTACATCGGATAAATTCCAAATTCTTTGTTTTTTTCTCATTTTTAAACCATTTTGGTACTAATGTAGTGGTAGAAAGAGTACCATGCTATGCCGTGCCTGGACTTCAAAAATTTGATCTTTAACCATGTAAAAGACCCCAACATTCTTGGTTTATAGAGAATCAAAGTTCATTTACCAATTAGTCACGAAATGCTATGGTTCTTACATAGGATTTCTAAATGAAATCCCATCCGGAAGTAATTCGTCGAGATTGTGCACCCTTTTCCCTAGTTTCTGCTGTAAAAAAGAAGACATAAATCTAAAGAAAGTGCAGCCGGTGAAACCCAACCTATTCTTGAAATACACAACTCGCACACACTCCCTTTCCAAAAAAAATCAATACACTCAGCACTACACTTAGATTTATTGGATTTGTTGCTAAAATATCGGTATTAAACTCGAAACTCCCAACGGATGGCCAGTGCCCCACGAAAACAAAAGAATCGGTTATATTTTTCATATGCTCCCCCCTTATAGATAGGACTAAGAAAGAACAGAGTTCTTTTTTATGGGATTCTTTATACTTAAGAAATTGATTAAGTTAAAATTAGTTCTGAGGTCTCATGTGAATCGTTCAAAATCGCCTTTGTGGAAACACTTTCTAATAGAAAAAAAGAGAGGGGAAGAAAGCGTGTGGATCCTCAAATAAGTCCTTCCCGGAGTATTGTTTCGACAAATAAATTGTTGAATTCTAATTCGAAGGAACAAAGGGCAAATCCAAATCAATCAAATAATAAAAGGAATAGATGCTTTTTTTGTTACATTTTTCTTCTACGATAAAATTGAACATTAAACAAAAGGATTTGCAAATAAAAGAGCTAATGCCACGACTAGTCCATAAATTGTTAAAGCTTCCATAAAAGCCAGGCTAAGCAATAAAGTACCTCGTATTTTACCCTCTGCTTCTGGTTGTCTCGCAATACCTTCTACAGCTTGGCCCGCAGCAGTACCTTGACCAACTCCAGGTCCAATAGAAGCAAGCCCTACAGCCAATCCAGCAGCAATAACGGAAGCGGCAGAAATCAGTGGATTCATGGTAAGTTCCTCGCAAAAAAAAAGGAATGGTTAATAATACAACCAACTAAGAAATTAGTACTGATCTTTATCTACTTCTACGCCTTTTCTTGTCTATTCTTTCATTCAATGCAAAATCGCAGATAAAATAGAAAAAGTACTTATAGTGAAATCTATCTAAATGGAGTGGGCTAGAAAAAAAAAAAAAAATAGGGATAATTCCTATCTAACTAGTAAATAACATATACCCTTTTTCTTCCATAACGTAAATCACCTGCAATTTTTCTTCTATTTCATCGTATTCTGGAACCATAAACCATATTCTACAATAGAATATATCGTGCTTCCTATATACATACATATATATGTAACTATTTGCATTTGATTCTTCAACCCCCCCTTTTTTCAAAAGTGAGTCAATGATGACCCTCCATGGATTCACCTATATAAGCCGCAGCCAAAGTTGCAAAAATAAGAGCTTGAATACCACTTGTAAATAATCCAAGAAGCATGACAGGTATAGGAACTACTGAAGGCACTAAAGAAACAAGAACAACAACTACTAATTCATCAGCCAATATATTCCCGAAAAGTCGAAAACTCAGAGATAAAGGTTTTGTGAAATCTTCTAGAATATTAATTGGTAAAAGTATGGGAGTTGGTTGAATGTATTTTCCAAAATATCCCAATCCTTTTTTGCTAAGACCCGCATAGAAATATGCCACTGACGTAGGTAAAGCTAAAGCAACAGTAGTATTTATATCATTCGTGGGTGCAGCCAACTCTCCATGAGGTAACTTTAGGATTTTCCAAGGTAAAAGAGCGCCTGACCAATTTGAAACAAAAATAAATAGGAACATTGTTCCAATAAATGGAACCCAAGGCCCATACTCCTCTCCAATCTGAGTTTTGCTCAAATCTCGAATAAATTCAAGAACATATTCGAAGAAATTCTGACCGTCGGTCGGAATGGTTTGTGGATTCCGAACAGCTATGATGACTGAACCTAATAAGATAGCAATTACAACCCAAGAAGTGATAAGTACTTGGGCATGAATTTGTAAACCTCCTATTTGCCAATAGAAATGTTGGCCTACTTCTACACCTGATATATCGTATAACCCTTTGAGCGTTTTAATGGAACATGGCATAACATTCATATTGTACTTTAACAGAAATTAAACTTCAAAAAGGAATTATTTTGATTCAACCATCTCTTTCTCAATTCATTTTATCTTGAAACGAACTAATAGGATTCTTCATTATAAGAGAATCAACCATTTTTTATATAACTAGAACGGCCCTCACAAATTGCAGATACTAATTTGGTAAGAATCAATCGAATCGAAGCTATAGCATCATCGTTGGCCGGAATAGAAATATCCCCAAAATATGGGTCACAATTTGTATCGATTAAACAAATCGTCGGAATACCCAAAATAATACATTCTCGAAGAACCATATATTCTTCTTGCTGATCAACAATAATGACAATATCGGGCAATCCCGCCATATATTTGATCCCACCCAAATATGTTTGCAAGGTAGATAACTTTCTCTTCAACATTGCTGCATCTCCTTTAGGGAGACGGTTGAGTTTCCCCATCTTTTTTTCTGCTCTTAAGTCCCTGAACTTCTGAAGTCTTGTTTCTGTAGTAGACCAATTCGTTAACATACCCCCAAGCCATTTTTTATTAACGTAATGACATCGAGCCCTTATTGCTGCTGATGCTACTAAATCCGCTGCTTTCTTTTTGGTGCCAACGATTAAAAATTTTTTCCCCCTACTTGCTGCATCAAAAACTAAATTGCAGGCTTCTGATAAAAAACGAGCAGTTATAGTAAGATTTGTAATATGAATACCTTTACGCTTTGCAGAGATGTAAGGAGCCATTCTAGGATTCCATTTCTTAGTACCATGACCAAAATGAACTCCTGCTTCCATCATTTCTTCCAAATTGATGTTCCAATATCGTCTTTCCATTTTCCCACACTTTTTCTTTTCTTTTTTTTTTCAAAGAGATTCAGTACCCTGTGAAAGAAATAATTGTTCCGACGGAACCTTCTACCAGGATTGACCATTGATTACAAAATATATAACTTGTTAAGAATTACGAAATTCTATTACGTAAACGATTGGTCTGATGTCTCATGAAAATTGTTTGGGGTGCAAGAACAAAATAATTCTCTATGGTGTAACAAAATATTTCTCATTTCCAAATCAAATGGATTCTTCCTTTTTATTTTCAAATGAATGTTTTTCTCTTGTTTTGAACGATGTACTAATTTTCTGAACCCGGTACCAACCGGTATAATCCCCCCCAGAACAACGTTCTCTTTCAGGCCTTTCAACCAATCAATACGACCTCGTAGAGCAGCTTTTGCTAAAACTCGAGCAGTTTCTTGAAAACTCGCTTCGGATATGAAACTTTGAGTATTCAGAGATGACTTCGTTATTCCCAAGAAGATTGCCCGATAACAGATCGCTTCGTCCAAAATACGCCCTGCTCGCTCTGCTCGCGAAAATCCTATGAATTCCCCAGGTAAAAAAACATTAGACATTCCATCTTCTGAAACCAACACTTTTGATGTTACTTGACGTACAATAATCTCTATATGTCTATTATGGATCTGTACCCCCTGGGATCGATAAACTTTTTGGATCTTATTAACCAAAGAGATACGACTTTGGGCTATGGTTAGTTCAGCTCCAATCAAGAATCCCCAGGGGATCCCAAGAATCCTTTGGATATGTTCGTCCCAACCTTCAACTCTCCTTTCAAGGTTCATTGATATTGAATCAATTGAACGAACTTCTAAGATTTGTTCCACTTTTGGAAGACCTTGCGTTATGTCACCGGATCTTGATTTTTCATATATAAATGTAATTAATGTATCTCCTTCATAAAAGGGTTCCCCATAATGGCCATGAACAGTTGCTCCTGGAGTTACCAAATAGGGCTTAGCTGATCTTATAACTAAAGAGTCAACATGAACAATGCAAATTTGACCAGATTTTTTGATACGCGATCCGTATTTCAATAGATACACATTTTCACAAAGGAATTGTCCAAGGCTAATCATTGTCCATGCTTCTTCACAAGAATTTTGATGGAGAAAACACCAATTCAAATGGAATGAATTCAAAATGATGTTACCACATGGATAAGGATTATAAATCCTCCTATTTTCATCTAGCAAAAAGTATTGAAATGGAAGTACTTGAAGCACTTGGAAAGTCTGTTGAAAATTCTCAAGTAACAAAAATTTCTTTAAAAAAACTTGATTAGAAGTTCTTAAATAGGAAGATGAACAAAAATTCCCTATTTTAGGCACAATAGTACCTAAGGGACCCGAAAAATCCCTAATTGTTGCATTATTATATCTCGAAGTATTGAAGGGGCCAATTTGAGAACAATTAGATGACGACAAAATTCTGAAAGATTGGCATTCCTTATTTTGATTTGACAACGTACCAAAAGTTCCCTGATGTTGGGGAGATAATTGAATCTTCACCTTGGAATCAAAAGGATTTCTATGGATACGATTATTGTAAATCCATCCCGAACCTACCATATCATACCTTTTTACGGTATATAAAATAGTAGACTTTACTAACTCAATTCGTATGAAATCACGACGTAGATCTTTTGCCCTTATTTCAACAAAAGAAGCATGAATCTCTTCTTCTTCTATAGAACTCTTTTTTTCTTGGTCCCAATTCAATACTAAGCAAGCCCGAACTAATTGAATACTTGTGCGAGAAAGTCCTCGAATTGACTTGCCATTTCCATAAAGTATATAATTAACAATTCGAAGTTGGACATTATCCTTTTCCTGCAAGAGATCCTGAGAGAAAAGTGTTGCTAAATTTATCCCATCAGCTATTTCATATGTTACTACGGGTCTAACCAAAACAAAATATTTTTTTTTTGTAGGTGTAATACGTTGGACATAGACCCAATCTTTCAATTTTTTTGATCCTTTAGAATTTTTTTTTTTCATTCCTGGTGGTATCAAAATGCCGCTGTGTCTAGATATTCTATCCATCTCTCCAGGAAAATAAATATTTCCAGAAAAAATTTTAAGTTCCATACTTTTTTTTTTTTTCTCCACTCGGACTAATCCACCTACTCGACTTCTTGTATTTCTATTTAAAGCGAGTCGTGTATCTACTCCAACGATACTATTGTTCCGGACCATTATGGGCGAAGATCCGGGTAAGATATGCACTTCTTCGGGAATGAAAAAAAATGGATCGACTTTGATTTCCATTTGGTATTTCGGACTAAATTCTTTTGCTCCTCGATACTCAATGAAATCCTCTTTTTTTACCATTGAACCTATTTCGACAATCCCATATTTAGTAATTCCCGAACTGTTTCTTCTGTATCGCGGATCATCAAAATAAGCAAGAATACTATTTCTGCGCAAAATACCATTTATAGGTATTTTCATTGAAATACCAAAGCAGGGTATCAGTTTCTTTTCTCGTTCTTGATCATATTGTAAGGGAATTGCGAATCTATTTCTTCGCTTTTTCGCCAAGGAATCGTCGGAATTCTCTTGACGAATAGAAGTAGAAGGATCTATGAGATTAAAATGACCATTGGATATGATTCTATAAGGTTTTGAAGAGTCAAGAATTTCTCTCTCTTTTTTACCAAAAGTATCCAACAAGCTCAGTGAGAGATCAAAGATATATCTTTCTTCAACAAAAAAATAATTATCATTTATTTGATCTTGATCCTTGTGGAGTGAAAAAGACACTATATTAGATCTCCATAGACCTCCCGCTAATATCCATAAATGACTTGTTTTTGGCAATAGATGAACATTACTATATGAATATTCGGGCGCATGATAGCCATCAGTACTCCAGTGCATTTCTCCTTCTGATTCAGAATAAATATGCTTTCGAACCCTCTCTTTAAAATGAAAGGTGGATGTTCCGGCACGAATCTCGGCAATCACTTGTTCTGATTCTACATATTGATTATTTTGAACTAAAATCAAACTCTTTGTTGGAATATTCACATTATGTGTAATATCTCGACTCTCAATAGTTACATACAAGTTTATAAAACATATTAAAGCAGGATGCCCGTGACGGGTACGCGTGGGATGAACCAAATCCTCATCAAATTTTATTTTTCCATTAGAGGGAGCTCGTACATGTTTGGCAGTACCGCCTGTGAATACTCCGCCGGTATGAAAAGTTCTTAATGTTAGTTGAGTTCCCGGTTCCCCAATTGATTGACCCGCAATGATGCCTACGGCTTCTCCCAACTCGACCAAGTCACCATGAGTAGGGCTCCGGCCATAACATAATTGACAGATCCAAGATGTACTCCTGCAAGTAAAAGGAGTTCGAATATGTATCGGGCGTGCTCGAAAGGTTATGAATCGATTGACAAGTCCAATTCCAATATCTTGATTTCGAGTGGCAATGCATCGTAGACCAATATATATATCGTCTGTTAATACACGACCAATTAGTGTTTGGACAAAAATCTTTTCCGTCATCCCATTTTGAGGACTAACGGAAATACCTCGGATAGTGCCACAATCCTTTCTACGTACAAGAATGTGTTGAACTACTTCAACAAGTCTACGCGTGAGATATCCAGCATCTGATGTTCGTACAGCAGTATCTACAACCCCTTTGCGGGCTCCGTAGCAAGAAATTATATATTCTGTCAAAGAAAGCCCTTCGCGTAAATTGCTTTGAATGGGCAAATCTATCATTTGTCCTTGAGGATCCGACATTAACCCTCTCATACCTACCAATTGGTGTACTTGAGATGCATTTCCTCTAGCCCCCGAAAAGGACATTAGATAAACTGGATTAGAAGGATCAGTCATCCGAAAATTTGGATTCATTTCTTGTCTCAAATATTCACTTGTGGCATACCATATCTCAATGGATTGACGTAATTTTTCTACCGCGTGTACATTCCCATAATGATGGTTTTTCTCTAAAATAAAACGTTGTTGTTCAGCGTCTTGAACTAACCATCCCTTAGAAGGTATTGTTAAAAGATCATCAATTCCTAAAGAAATAGATGTAGCAGTGGCTCGCTGGAAACCCAAAGTCTTCACTTGATCCAGGATATGCGATGTATATGCCATTCCAAAATGATCTATTAATCTGCTAATAAGTTGTTTCATAGCAGTTCCATCTACCACCTTATTGTGAAAGACCAGATCGGTCCGTTCTGCCATAAGGACCTCCATATTCTGCTGAGTAAGATTCCACGAAGGGCCCGGGCCAGTGATTCAAAAACTTCCTTTTCTCCATCTTGATTCACACAGAAATTCAGAAATTATGATACCAGTGAAATTGGGGGAGACACAAATTCCCACGAGTATGGGCATCGCTAATAGAAGATACTATGAGTAGGCCCACCAAAATCCCTGTATGGCTTCTTCTATTTCTCGATAAAAAGAAAGATGACCAACAGTAGTTCGAATGTATATACAACAAATTTCTCTTTTTACACCTCCTACTATTCGATAGTGTTTATAAATCTCATTAAAATTACCAAAAGATTCATATTGAACTTCGATGGGAACTTCTCTTGATCCAAGGACGCGTTGATCTAGTCTCCACCAGAGCCATAAAGGACTATCTAAATGGATTTTTTTCTGCCGATAAGCTCCAAGTGCATCATAAGAACTAGAAAAATAAAGCTCTTTTGTATACTTACAGTCATTGTTTTCAACTCTTTCCTTTTTATAATTTCTGCAATTAGAATTATATTGATTATACCTATTTGCACAAATACCCCGCGGATTACCAATTGTTAATACATAGAGTCCAATAAGCATATCTTGGGTTGGTACGGAAACGGGATCCCCAATAGCTGGAGACAAGAGATTCATATGAGAAAACATAAGTAAACGAGCTTCTGCTTGAGCTTCCAAAGATAAAGGTACGTGAACAGCCATTTGATCCCCATCAAAGTCTGCGTTGAAGCCCTTACAAACTAATGGGTGTAAACAAATAGCACGCCCCTCCACTAAAATGGGTTGGAATGCCTGTATGCCTAATCTATGCAGGGTAGGTGCTCTATTCAACAATACAGGGTGCCCTTGCATCACTTCTTGAAGGATTTCCCATACAATGGGTTCTTTTTCCCGAATTTTGCTTTTAGCAATCCCCGTGTTAGAAGCAACATCTTGTCTTATTAGACCACGAATTACAAATGTTTGGAAGAGTTCTATTGCTATTTCTCGAGGTAATCCACATTGATGTAATGAAAGCAAAGGGCCTACGACAATAACGGAACGCCCCGAATAATCAACCCGTTTACCAAGCAGAGTCTCACGAAATCTTCCCTCTTTGCCTTCAATTACATCAGAAAATGACTTGTAAACTTTATTATGACCATCTTTCACGGGTTGTCCGCGAATCCCATTATCAAAAAGTGTATCCACGGCCTCTTGGACCAATTTCTCCTGACACATTACTAATTCCCCTGGTGTAGACCTACTTGTTGTTAATAGATCGATAAGAGTATTGTTCCGATAGATGACTCTTCTATAGAGTTCATTAATATCAGAACTCATTAGTTTACCCCCGTCTATCTGAATGATGGGCCTCAACTCAGGAGGAAGAACTGGTAATAGGCACAGAACCATCCGTTCTGGGTCTACATTTGTTCGAATAAAATGTTTAGCCAATTCTATGCGCCTAACCAAAAAATCCTTTCTTCTTCGAATTTTTTTATCTTCCCATTCATTTCCTGCGGACTCTTCATCTCTTAATTCCTTCCATTCTATCAAAGAATCCTCTTTAAGGATTCGCAAATCCAAATCGGCTAATTGTTCTCTGATAGAACCTGCCCCTGTAGATATTTCTCGGTTT